AAAATGAACAAAATTATACCCATAATACCTATGTCAGCTTTTTGTCTGAATACAAACAAAATGAATTGCTTTCTAGATGATCCTTCTAGAAGAAGGTGATTCTAACAATCTTTCTAGTTACTTCGTTCTCTATTTCTATTTGAGAGGATCCTAAGGAAAAGGATTTTGTTTCCACCGAGCTAAAACAATATGGCGATGTCTCTAGTAAACCAAAGACATCGTTGAATAGCTATTTTGCTTCAATTTCTTTCTTTAGACATCCAAAAAAATGGAAGATTTAGTTACGATTGGAAATTGACTTTTTATCTTCAGCCATGGATCCTTTACTCATACTTATTCAATTGGAAGTCTTGATCCAATTCAAAAATTATGTTTCGCAATTTCATAATCCAACTTTTCAATTTATAAGTGACTCATGGATACAAATCACGAGAATGTGTATTTTTTTCTCGACTTTATCATTGAGAGGTAAAGGATTAAATCCTTTTAAGAAATAAAGTTTTTGATCGGAATATGAATAAAACCGAAAGACCCTTTAACTATTAAAGGGCTAATAGAACGAATCACACTTTTACCACTAAACTATACCCGCTACAATATGATTATTGTATACAAATGGAGCTTTTGTCGAACAAGATAATTGAGCATGATCAAGATAGGATCATCAAACTTGGAGTGTTGAACTTTTTCGTGGGTAGATAAAAATTTAATGAGATTCGGAAAAGAGGCTTCATTTAATTTCAATTAAATAACTAAAGTTTTCTTTTTTGCTGAAAGAAGATAGATACGGATCGAAAAAAACACTACAATCATAACAGAAAAATGCATTGTCCGGAATCTATAGTTTCTTTTTTAGTTCGGAAAATGAAATAAAAAATAAAATATAACAAGAAAAAAAATGGAAACAGTTTTTATTCTTTTTGTTGTTGTTTGAATATAAAATATTCAATTGAATATAATAATATAATAAAAAAAACAAATATTTGTGTTTTCAAATCAGATATCAGATAAATCATTATTTATCTATAATTCGTTAGAACAAAAAAAAAAGGCCCGGCTAGGTACTGACCAGGCCAGGCCATCAGAATAACAAGGGCCTTTCGAACAAAATCAACACAAGGAGGTCTTCCTTATTTTTCTTTAGTTCGATTAGTGGCGGGTTCGAGCCCCTCTTTTAGTTTAGAATAGAGAAAAAAGAGAGAGAAAGACTCCTTACATTATGTGTAATGTAATGTAGTAATTATCTTTTGCAATTGGGAGAGATGGCTGAGTGGACTAAAGCGTCGGATTGCTAATCCGTTGTACGAGTTATTTGTACCGAGGGTTCGAATCCCTCTCTTTCCGTTTCCGTTAATGACTTGCTTTATTTTATTTTTCAATTTTGAAAATCTTAGTTAAGCGTGTGGAATAGATAAAATCCTAAGAAAATTTGAAAATTTCCCAAGGAAAACCCTTTGGATTTTATTCTTCACGTCCAGGATTACGCCCCGGATCATTAGATAGGAATCCAAAGATAAAGAGAGAAACAAAAAATATCACTACGGTATAAACGAAGAGTTTCAGAGTAAGCATTACACAATCTCCAAGATGATTTTTTGGAAAAAAAAAGAGAATAGATCTTCCATTTTTCTACCACATATCCTATTTTGACACCACTCCAAATTCGATATTGTGGGAGACCCTAATGGGGTTAGGGTCTTTCACTGGAAAGGGGGTCAAAAATGAGGAAATGGGGGTAAGCCGGCTTTATGGCGACTATCCAAGAATTTCAGTGTGCTAATCTAGGATTCATACTCTAAAACTTATCTGATTTTCTCAATTGTTAGAATTTTTCTCGAAGAAATCATGCATTTTCTAAGATATTATTATTAAGGATCTCATCGAAAACTTACAGCAGCTTGCCAAACAAAAGCTAAGAGAAAAAAAAGCACAGGTATGACTGGCATAACATCTACGATTGGATTCAAAAAAGCATACGCTTCGGGCAATTTGCCGAAGAAAAAACTACTCGAATAAAGGGCAGAATTAATACAGATCAAACTAACGATATTAAGCATAACAGACATTTTGTTCTTGGAGATAATTGCATTTTGATTGAGTTTTTGATATAAGGAACAAGGAAGAAAGTAAGTAAGGTAGACAAAAAATCCTTCTTTTTCTTTGAACCCACCCAACCAAAAATCCTCCAATTCTCAAAGGAGAATAGAAGAAATCATATTTTCATACAATATCTTAATTGAATTCTATGTAATGATCAATAAATTAAGTTGAATTCTATATCTATATGTATCAAAATCCTAGTACCAATCTATTCTATAGATATATAGATATTTGGAGATATTTGGACTGGAGTTGACAAACAACCAATACCAATATTATTGTTTCTTAGTGTAGATTAGAAATTGAAATGGGGCGTGGCCAAGTGGTAAGGCAACGGGTTTTGGTCCCGCCATTCGGAGGTTCGAATCCTTCCGTCCCAGTACATATCCATTTTTTTATGCTCCATTATGACTATAGAAAGAAGTAGGTCAGTGGATAGGAGTAAATCCGTATTCATTTTAATATCTGTGTCTGTTCGAATCTCATTAACAAATGATCAAGTTACATATCATATAGAAATATGTTATGGAGCCGATATATTTTCTTTGAATCCCATTTTATTTAGGTATTTCGCGTTTGGCTCTAAGTAAAAATTGGAAATCTACAGAACAATTGAGGCAGGGGTAATTTCCCCTATCACCCTTTTATTCACTTTATGATAAGAGTCGATTATTGTGAAATATTACTTAATCCCATGTTAAACAAAATCTATAATCTATAAATATATATCATCTAAAATATATAAAATGAGGAAATGTTTCGCTTATATGGTATGTATCGTTCTATTTCAATGACAATAATTTTTCGGTTTTTGTCAAAAAGATTTTTGATACCTTAAATTATTTAAATTCTATATTATAGAATATCTATAACAGTGAGAACTCTTCAGTCTATCTGATAGATACGAAAAACCCTCCTTATTTTTTTGATTTTCGTAATCAGACGAAAAGAATAAAGATTCAAATCTTAACTTAGATCATTTTTTTATCCATCTCATGAAAAAAAATTGGATTTCGTTTTTCTTTTCTTTTATCTATTTAAAATTAAATCAGTGATGAGTCAATTCAAAAAGAAAGACTTATCTTCCTATGAAGATCAAACGTCATGCTTATTGTCCAATTTTCTTCAAATTAAATAATCAAATTAAATAATGATGTCTAAATAGGAAACTTTTTCAATTTCAATTAGAACTATTTTTATTAAATATTTTTAATGATTGCTTGTAAGTGGAATCTTTATTTGGTACTCAAAAAGTAGGAAATCGTTTAATCTATCCTGTTGAGTCACTTGAAGATGCAGATTAAAAAAGTTATTCGTTTATATATTTCGATTTCTTGCTATTATCTATATATTATTATCTATATATTATTTATGTATGTGAAAGATGCTGTCTTGCTAAGACTTTTTCAGAAAAATCGTTTCATATCATATATAGAAGAAAAAGCCTAGATTACGATGTCTATGTACAACTGAACCAATGACTATTCATGATTCCATAATTGAATCAATTCCATACCGGTTCCAAATTAGAGGAATATTATGGTAAAACTTCGTTTGAAACGATGTGGTAGAAAGCAACGTGCGACTTGAAGGACACGATCCGTTGTGGATTTTTCCATCCACCATTTTCGATTTATCTAAGGATGAGAGTGCTCTTGGCTCGACATTGTTTGTTCTGTTACACTCGATTTTTTGTTGGGTTGTAAATAGTCCACGATGAAGCTCGAGTAGAAAAGATTAATTCATTTCTCGGGGGCAAGGATCTAGGGTTAATGCCAATTAATCGGAACAACTTCGTAAACGTATCTTCCATATATAGAAATCGAAAGGATCCAATTCGAGCAAGTTTCCAATTCAAAAGCAAGACTTGTTAGAATTTAGCAAACTTTTTCGATTCAAAGTGTATCACACGTGAATCAACTGTCCGTAGGATTCTTTGATAGAAAGAAATCAAAAGGGGGGTATGTTGCTGCCACTTTGAATGGATTAAGAAGCACCGAAGTAATGTCTAAACCCAATGATTTAAAATAAGGATAAAGGATCTAAGAACAAGGAAAGACCTTTTTAATTGTCTCGATAGTCTCACTAATTGGATCAGACTAAAGAATCCAAATAGAATTTGAAACGAGACAAAAGACAAACAAAAGGGGTTAAAGACCGCTCAATAAATGAAAGTGACTAAAGATTTTTCCTTTGAGCTATTTGAGAGTTATCCAACTTGAGTTATGAGTACGAATGATTTCTTTTTCATTTTCAGGAAGGAAAAAAGACTGAAATCAGAGTCTAATTGATTTTCTAGGCCCATTTGTCATTTAATTTATTAGAATTGCATACATAGACAAAACTTCGAAGCAAATCATTTTTCTCGAGCCGTACGAGGAGAAAACTTCCTATACGGTTCTAGGGGGGGTGTTGGTCATCTACATCTATCCCAATGAGCCGTCTATCGAATCGTTGCAATTGATGTTCGATCCCGAAGAGAAGGAAAAGATCTTAGAAAAGTGGGGTTTTATGATCCAATGAAGAATCAAACTTATTTAAACGTTCCTCTTATTCTATATTTCCTTGAAAAAGGTGCTCAACCCACAGGAACTGTTCAAAATCTTTTAACGAAAGCGGAAGTTTTTAAGTAACTTCCGTCTAATCAAACGAAATTCAATTAAAGAAAGACTGAGGGGGGGTAGCAACTTGTATATAACTTTGTATAATTTTGCTCGACTTGTTTTTTGATTTCCCCCCCCCTACTGCTGTAATTGTTTCCGTTGAATCTGATATCTAGAACGACAAAACCTTAGTTTTTAGTTTATTGATTTTCTAAATAGCAAATTCGGACATTTTCTTCAATTGTGTGGTTTTCATTGGAACTCGACTAACCAAGAAGGAATCCACTTTGCTTATTC